AAATGGAAAGGGCTTTCTTTCTAAAGGAGAAAGATGCTGATTTGATTAATATCAGGAGATCGAATGAAGAATTCATTCACTCATTGAGTGATAAATGACTACAAGCGAAGGGGATAGACGGTTTAAATGAAAGAAGATCCAATATTTCAAAGTTGTATCTAGAATCACTGGAAAAGTACAAATAAGCACAGAGAGAATTTGATCGTTATGAGGCAATCCAAAACCCTTGTAGACCCAACTAATTATTAGTTCCCAACCGGGGGTCGAGTGAAATCCAATCCAAAAATCAGTAACTAAAAGAATGAAAAAAGCTTTTATTGTGTCATTTAAGTTATAGAAGAATTCCTGAACCCAAGAATTAAAAATGACAAGTTCCTCATTACCCAGAAAAAAAGAGCCACTTAGAATAGCCAAACAGATTATATTTGTCGAGAAATGCAAAATGATATGGAGATGATCCTCATTATCTGTTTTGGCCAATTGTATTATTTCCCTGTGTATTCCTATAGGAGGTTTTTGTATATGTGTCTTCGGGGACTCCTTTATCATTTCGTCCAAGAGAAAAAGTTCTTCTAATTCTATGAATCTTTCTAGAACCTTTTTTTCTTGAATATTAGTTAAGAGAGTTTCGGATTGCCGGGTATTCCACCAATTCTTAATCCAAAGTTCTAGACATTTGTTAAAAGAGAAAGAGACCCACCAGGGCAAAAGTACGATAGATACAAGATATAGGAAAGAAGGCAATGCTTTCTTTTTTTTCATTTTTGATCTGTAAATTGAGTTGTTAATGAATCCGCTTCATTCGTTGACTCTATATGATATTTCTTTTTTTTCTTTGAAGCAAAAATTCTATAAGTAAGTTCTATAATGAGGTATTGAGACCTTGTATCTATTCCTCTTTTTGTATACTAGTGGAATTTCATTTAGTTCCTTCTTAGATCTAGATGAAGTGGAATAGAGAAATAGAATAAAAAGCCCTTTCGAATGAAAATGTAAGAATATTATGTCCAGATATCTCACTTGGACAAATTAGAAGCAATTTTCTGTTATTCTCGTTTGTTCCTTCCTTTAGATAAATATTCGAAAATCCCCTACAGTAACGAATTCGATTTCGAAGGGACTTCCCTCCCCCGTGTTGAGAAAACTTTTCTTCTTCCATTTTTTCTTCATTCAATTCATTTCAAAATACTTCAATTGGTACGCGCAAGAAATAGGCCAATTCGGCAGCTTTTTGTTCAATTTCTCGTGGAGTAAAAAACTTCTCATCAGTACGGGTCAAGGGAATGACCCCCTGGCCCCGGATTTCCATATAAAGGATACGACGAGGGTAAAGACCCTCTTTAACCTGAATTCTAATTGATTGGATATCCCGCATAAGGAATCGAAGGAAGACGCGACGTTTTATTCCAGGGAATCCCCAACGAAAAATGTACACTATTCCCTCTTTTCTATCGAATCGGTCATAACCACTGCCTACATTCCACAAAATAGTGCACCACAAGTAGGAGCTAATGAATAGGCCCGCGATTCCGTAGAAAGACATCACGACCCCCTGTGGAAAAAAAAGAATTTGTTGAGATGGAAATACAGATATCATATTCTTACCAAGATAACTGGAAGCTCCAACCACTAAGAATCCTAGTGAACCTAGAAAAAGAATACAGGCCCAGAAAAAATTACCTCTTTTTCGAGAACCCTTTAGAAGTTCTATCCATATATGTTCTGATCGCCAATTCATATTAGATATACTAAATCCAGCAGCGGTCGATTGAAATTGAGAGAATAAGCTAAATGACTTTGACTTTACTTTTTTTTTGATTCTGAAATCGCCTTCAGCAACTAGTACTCCTGTGAAAAAATTGGTTAGATACATTGACTTTCTATTCAAAAAAATATTCGTTGATCCATTTAAAATAAAACTCGCTATACCCGGCTTCGCATATACATGCATTTATGCTGGTATCCTATATCCGCATCCATAGCCGTTTTTCTTTTGTGTGTAGAAAGAGCCACATACCCCTACCATATTATATTACTTACACTAAAAAATATCTGTATTATGATCCCCGCGTGGAAATAAATTGAGAAAATTTGGCCCCATCGGTTCTAGACAATCTTATTTTTTTGCACATAAAGAAATAAAGAAGCCATTGCAATTGCCGGAAATACTAAGCCTACTAAAGGCACGAAAATAGAGGGTAAGTTAAAATCCGTCATAGAATAGGTGTCTCAATTCAAATTTACTATTTCTATCTATTCGAAAAATTTCTTAAGATTCTTATGATATAATTAAGTATATCTATTATAAAGAATATTGACTATTGTATTTTTTAGTTTGCAAAATAAAGAATTTTTAGGGAATACCTTAGTATTCTCTAAAAAAAATTAATGGAATGGATAAGATAATAAAAAAATTGCAAAAAAGGAGAACTAATTAAAAAGATTTGATTTTTCTTTTCTCATCCTTATGCCCTTTCTATCCTTCTAATCGAACTTTAAATTGGATTCAAAGGAAAGAGATTGTGAAAATGAAATATCTCATTCAGAATACCCTTTTAAAAGGGTCTCAGTACGGCTTGGTCGAATACGCCCATTTCGAATCCAAAATCTGTTTCGTGTACCTACGTATTTCCACATACAATACTTCTTCAATCACTCTTAGATCCACAAATGCAAGATGCGCGTCAGGTTTTGAAATAAGGATATCCCCAGCATAGCGAAACTGTCTCTTATTCCACCGGTTGTAGGGGTTGTAAGGATTGATACGTAGGGCTTTTAGTTGATTGATAGTACCGTAAAGTTGAAGCTATTTTAGGTTTTTTCATTAAGCTCTAACTTCCTTCCTGCATACGTGCTCCTCCAGAAGCGCATACAATAATGCGTGGTAAAGGGGGAAAAGTAGCATACTCAACCAAAGGGGAAATTCTCTTACCTACTACAGATCCCATACTACCCCTTTAGATTTTGTAAGGCGATATACCACCCAAAGGATATGAAAATACCGGGTGGAGTTAGCTTTTCGACGAAGACTCGTCCCGTGCGGCGAAGTCCTATTAGCAAAACCCCGCGCAAGAATGAATTGTATAATAATATTATTCCGAATACCCCCCGCCACGTATAGTAGCATTGCGATTCCGAATCCTTTTTCTTTGTGAATAGAATAAATTAATAGTATCGTTGGGTCGGAGTTTTGGTCCGGAAAAATCCGGACTAAAATGTCTATCGCGTCGAAGCCTATAGCCCTGGATTTCCACGAAAGTACGATTCTTACCATCAGGATTCTTTTGAACGTCTCCACAATGGGTCCAGGTTCTATGTCCAATCCGAAATCAAAGATTTCTTGCTCTTGATCGGAGTCGTAAACTAAAACTACCTCTTCATCAAGGTTATAGATGACGAAGTCATCTAGTTCTAGCATTGAGAATCAATTCTCTTTTCTTACAGGCAGTTCGAGTCACTTGTTGGCTCATGATTACGCCTGCTAAAAGTTTTAAAATGTCCTCTTTTTTGAAAAGAGAGGGTCTTATAAAAGGGTCTAACGTCCAAACTATGTCTTTTTTCATTCACTCTCCTTTAGTTCTTTTCTCTATCTAGAAGTGGAATAGAATAACCCGGTTGAAGGGTAATGATCATACGTCTGTAATGCATTGTATGTCCCAGAATAGGTGTAGTCGATGACTATTCACAGCTACTACCTTAACACCAAAGAAGAGTTCGACCCAATGCTTTATTTCTGTCCTAGTGAATCCTGATTCGACATTAGAAGTATATTGATTCTTTCCCAATAAACGAAGACTTTTTTCTGTAAATACTGCGTATTTGATTCCATTATCATATGATAATACTATAATTTGTATTTATTGTATTATGCCTTTCTATATTCTATAGAGAAAAATATATAGAATATACGAATCTCGATTTGTCAAGTCTAATGAAAGGATCTTATCAAGATCCATTTTTATTCGGCTCAATCTTTTTTTTTTCAAAAAAAGATTGAGCCGAGTTTAATTGCAATCAATTAGAAGAACAAAGAAGAATTACGACTTCGTTACATCTAGTTTATCTACCGGTTCGTACTCGAATTTGATCGCCTTCCATACTTCACAAGCTGCGGCTAGTTCAGGACTCCATTTGCTAGCTTGCCGGATAATTTCATTACCTTCACGAGCAAGATCGCGCCCTTCATTACGAGCTTGTACACAGGCTTCTAAAGCCACCCGATTAGCTACTGCACCAGGTGCATTTCCCCAAGGATGTCCTAAAGTTCCTCCACCAAATTGTAATACAGAATCATCTCCAAAAATTTCGGTCAGAGCAGGCATATGCCAAACATGAATACCCCCTGAAGCCACCGGTATAACACCCGGCATCGATACCCAGTCCTGAGTGAAAAAGATACCGCGAGCACGATCTATTTCAATATAATCATCACGCAATAAATCAACAAAACCTAAAGTCATTTCGCGTTCCCCTTCTAGCTTACCTACTACTGTACCAGCGTGGACATGATCTCCACCAGACATACGCAATGCTTTAGCTAGTACACGAAAATGCATACCATGATTTTTCTGTCTATCAATAACTGCATGCATTGCCCGGTGGATGTGAAGAAGTAGGCCATTGTCGCGGCAATAATGAGCCAAAGTTGTATTTGCCGTAAATCCTCCGGTTAAGTAGTCATGCATCACGATAGGAACCCCTAATTCCCTCGCAAATACAGCTCTCTTAATCATTTCTTCGCATGTACCTGCAGTCGCATTCAAGTAATGCCCCTTGATTTCACCCGTTTCGGCCTGTGCTTTAAAAAGAGCTTCGGCACAAAAGCAGAAACGGTCCCTCCAGCGCATAAATGGTTGTGAGTTCACGTTTTCATCATCTTTAGTAAAATCAAGTCCACCGCGTAGACACTCATAACACGCTCTACCATAATTTTTTGCGGATAATCCCAATTTGGGTTTAATAGTACATCCCAAGAAGGGACGACCATACTTGTTCAACTTATCCCTTTCAACTTGGATACCATGAGGCGGGCCTTGGAAAGTTTTTGAATAAGAAGGGGGAATTCGCAGATCCTCCAGACGTAGAGCGCGTAGGGCTTTGAAACCAAATACGTTACCCACAATGGAAGTAAACATGTTAGTAACAGAACCCTCTTCAAATAGGTCTAACGGATAAGCTACATAAGCGATATATTGATTTTCCTCCCCAAGAACGGACTCGATGTGATAGCATCGTCCTTTGTAACGATCAAGACTGGTAAGTCCATCAGTCCAAACAGTTGTCCATGTACCAGTAGAAGATTCGGCAGCTACCGCAGCCCCTGCTTCTTCAGGTGGAACCCCCGGCTGAGGAGTTACTCGGAATGCTGCCAAGATATCAGTATCCTTGGTTTCGTACTCCGGGGTGTAGTAATTCAATTTATAATCCTTAACACCAGCTTTAAATCCAACAAAAGCTTTAGTTTCTGTTTGTGGTGACATAAGTCCCTCCCTACAACTCATGAATTAAGAATTCTCACAACAACAGGGTCTACTCGATATGGATTAGGCGTAAATGAAACCTTTGCAAAAATCTTTTAAAACAAAAAGGATATTCAATTAATATCAACTCATTAAAGAAAATAAAGGGATTCATATAGAATAGAACATACACAGGGTGTACGCATTATATATGAATGAAACATATTCATTAACTTAAGCATACCCTCCATATGAATTCGATAGGAATTGAGTTGTTGTTATGGTAAGTTAAAAAGGTTCGTTATTAAACCATGGATTTGGTGAATCAAATCCATCATTATTGTATACTCTTTGATATATATAGCGCAACCCAAACCAATCCCTAATTCTTATTTTGCAAGCTCTTAACAAGTTCTTAATAGGCCCCTTTCTTATTTTGAATCTAAATACCTACTAAATACTAAGAAAATTCTCTGTTGACAGCAATCTATGCTTCACAGTAATATATTGTATATCGAAGTCCTAGATAGGAAAATAGGCACAGATTCTCCATAAAAGGGAAAACTATATGAAAAAAGGATTGATTGAACTTTCCAATTGACTTATTCCATGAGTAAACGATTGAATGGGATTCGCTTGGGTAACGAAATCAAGTACTGGCCCCCTTTTCTCTCTTATTGAATTAACTAATAAATTTCCTTTTTACTTTTGGATTTTTGGATATTCATTTGGTTTTAATTTGGCATTATTCAACAAAAAAAAGAAAAATTTCGACAAATTCCATTTTTTGATAATTATGTGATAATTATGAGAACCAATCCTACTACTTCTCGTCCCGGGGTTTCCACAATTGAAGAAAAAAGCACAGGGCGTATCGATCAAATTATTGGACCAGTGCTGGATGTCACTTTTCCCCCGGGCAAGTTGCCCTATATTTATAACGCTTTGGTAGTCAAGAGTCGAGACACTGCCGGTAAGCAAATTAATGTGACTTGTGAGGTACAACAATTATTGGGAAATAATCGAGTTAGAGCTGTAGCTATGAGTGCTACAGAGGGGCTGATGAGAGGAATGGAAGTGATTGACACGGGAGCTTCTCTCAGTGTTCCAGTCGGCGGAGCTACTCTCGGACGAATTTTCAACGTTCTTGGAGAGCCTGTTGACAATTTGGGTCCTGTAGATACTAGCACAACATTCCCTATTCATAGATCTGCGCCTGCCTTTATCGAGTTAGATACGAAATTATCTATCTTTGAAACAGGTATTAAGGTGGTCGATCTTTTAGCTCCTTATCGGCGTGGAGGAAAAATCGGACTATTTGGGGGGGCTGGAGTAGGTAAAACCGTACTCATCATGGAATTAATCAACAACATTGCTAAAGCTCATGGAGGCGTATCCGTATTTGGCGGAGTAGGGGAACGGACTCGTGAAGGAAATGATCTTTATATGGAAATGAAAGAATCCGGAGTAATTAATGAAAAAAATATTGCGGAATCAAAGGTAGCTCTAGTCTATGGTCAAATGAATGAACCGCCGGGAGCTCGTATGAGAGTTGGTTTGACTGCCCTAACTATGGCAGAATATTTCCGAGATGTTAATAAGCAAGACGTGCTTCTATTCATCGATAATATCTTTCGTTTTGTTCAAGCAGGATCGGAGGTATCTGCCTTATTAGGGAGAATGCCCTCCGCAGTGGGTTATCAACCTACCCTTAGTACAGAAATGGGTTCTTTGCAAGAAAGAATTACTTCTACCAAAAAGGGATCTATAACTTCGATCCAAGCAGTTTATGTGCCTGCGGACGATTTGACCGACCCCGCTCCTGCCACGACATTTGCACATTTAGATGCTACTACCGTACTTTCCAGAGGATTAGCTTCCAAGGGTATTTATCCAGCAGTAGATCCTTTAGATTCAACCTCAACTATGTTACAGCCTCGGATCGTTGGCAACGAACATTATGAAACTGCGCAAAGAGTTAAGCAAACTTTACAACGTTACAAGGAACTTCAGGACATTATCGCAATTCTTGGGTTGGATGAATTATCAGAGGAGGATCGTTTAACTGTAGCAAGAGCACGAAAAATTGAGCGTTTCTTATCACAACCCTTTTTTGTAGCAGAAGTTTTTACCGGTTCTGAAGGAAAGTATGTTGGTCTTGCAGAAACAATTAGGGGGTTTCAACTGATCCTTTCAGGAGAATTAGACGGTCTACCCGAACAGGCCTTTTATTTGGTGGGTAACATCGATGAAGCTAGCACGAAAGCTATAAACTTAGAAGAGGAGAACAAATTGAAGAAATGAAATTAAATCTTTATGTACTGACTCCTAAGCGAATTATTTGGGATTGTGAAGTGAAAGAAATCATTTTATCTACTAATAGTGGCCAAATTGGCGTATTACCAAACCACGCCCCCATTAACACAGCTGTAGATATGGGTCCTTTGAGAATACGTCTCCTCAACGACCAATGGTTAACGGCGGTTCTGTGGAGCGGTTTTGCGAGAATAGTTAATAATGAGATCATCATTTTAGGAAATGATGCGGAGCTGGGTAGTGACATTGATCCGGAAGAAGCTCAACAGGCACTTGAAATAGCCGAAGCTAACTTGAGTAGAGCTGAGGGTACGAAAGAATTGGTTGAAGCGAAGCTAGCTCTCAGACGAGCTAGGATACGAGTCGAAGCTGTCAATTGGATTCCTCCATCCAATTGAAGACAATCCAATGGTTTAATCTGATACAAAGAAAAAGAGAAGAAGGGTAGAAAAAGTTATTAGATAGCAAAGTCAGTCCAATGCTATCTAGTAATTTTTCTACCTACCTACCTACCTACTATTGGATTTGAACCAATGACTCCCGCCGTATGAAAGCAATACTCTAACCACTGAGTTAAGTAGGCAATTTATTACCACAAAGGAAGACCTATTACTTCGATCGATTATAGATCGAATTTTTTTTTCTAAGCAATACCGCTCCACTATTGTTTTATTTTTCTTTTTTATATAGTAAACAGATCAAAGAGATATCCTCTGGGATTAGAGAATATTCATCTTGACAAGAAATTATCTATATGTTAAGATATCTCTGACAAGGGCTATAGCTCAGTTCGGTAGAGCAACTCGTTTACACGTGCGCCAATGCTTTTCAAGGGAGCTTATTATGCAATGAACATAATTGATCTTATTGCAAAATCAATGTCTTACTTCATGGATTCGAGAGAATAAGAGAACAATAGCCTGACAAACAGTCGGTTCGGTCCGATTCAGGTGCCAATTCAGGTGCCTAATCAAATAGAACCCTTATTGATTTGATAGTTGATAAGGTAAATATCCAGCCCACTCAATGCTAGGCTTAATGAGGATAAGGGCCTCCAAAAAACCTCTTTTCGTTCTATGAACTTTAAGGTGTATGAAGTCTCATAGTCAACTCTTACAGGGAACGATAGAGACTCCATTTAACTTAGGTTGATTTAATTTAGGCCGTAGGCAGACCTAAGTCAAGGTAATCCTTCTTTGAAACACTTTGGTATTGCTCCTAGATAGATCATAATACAAATAATGAATCAGAGCACAGGGAGCCATCCCATTATCTTTCCGTAAAGAAAAAATATGGTGGACTAACTGATCTTTACATCAGTTGATGAAAGAGCCCAATGCAATAAAATGCATGTTGGGTCTTTGAAACAGTTCGAATCATTTTGATAATAATCAGTTTGATCTGTTTTACCGAGAAGGTCTACGGTTCGAATCCGTATAGCCCTAATACGTTCTATTTTTCTATTTTTGTATAGATATCCTATTTTGCTTAGTATAGTTTTCATTTCCTCATTAGTACTTGTTTATAGGCTGGAGAGTCGCCTGGTCCATAGACTGGTCCATAGAATAGAGATAAAAACATTACCACAGGCTTATTCATCGAAAATCATATAGACAGGAAAAGAAAAACGAAAATGCATTCCATAGAATCCATTAAATTATGTTTATGTATTCCTATTTCTATCAAATCCATAGAAACAAGGATCCTTTACCTGATTTGAATTCCATCCTACTTCAAATAGGATATGCTCTAAGTCCCTAGACTTCCCTATAATGACTTATATGATTTTATCCGTTTTTCGAATTAAATTACTATTTTGTTTGAAGTATATTACTTTGATTCTATATACATTATCTACTTATAAAATATTTAAATAGAAAAAATGGAAAGAAAATCCAAATAAAGAAAAAGTAAAGAAGAAAACAGAATATTTTGTCTCATAGTTCTGAAATAGAGTTCTTTTATAGTATTACTCCTCATTAGACTGCATACATTAGTCATCCTATCTTAATTAGGTTCTATATTTCGATAATAGGTTCTAATTAGTATTTTCATTTTTCTTTAATAGTCTCTGACTATCATTATTTAAAGGATAGAAATTAAATAAAGGATAGAAATAGAGTAAAGGATAGAGCAATTCCTTTTTCTAGAGGATTATAGAGAAAGTGAGACAAAGTGAAGCGAGAGAGTTCTCTTTGTATAAGAATTATGTCATTCCATATCTA